ATGAAAATTTTGAGTAATCTACTTCCCTTTGAATGCTAAAGCTCCTTACTTAAAAAAATGAGAGAAGTACCGCGCAATTCATAAGGGATTTCCTTGTCTATATTCTATATATCGTTCTCTTCAATCTTTTAGGTCCCGACTTCACCTCGACGGTTCTGGCATGATACCTTTAAAATCTATATGCGATGGATAAACTCCTGAAACCATGACATACTGGCTTACTTGAACAGAATTTCTTCCTAAAAGAAAGGGACTGGTTAATGAAAAAAGCCTTTTTCACGAGGTACAACTCTAAAATTCCTATTTTTTTTGTTACGTAATTGACCATAGATTAATTTCCCTTTTATGTAGGAGTATCGAATACACCTAAAATTCTGAGCTTCATATTACTCCCCCAAGAAACATGTCAGAGCCGGGGCATCCCAATCGGATTGAATGGGATGACAGATACTAATTCCAAGTCTGTAAAAAAAGAATTTCGAACAAATCACACATCGCAGTATACCAGGCCTTCTAATTCTTTAAGAGGTTTATCTAAAAGATTCGCGATATAACTTGGAAGACGTTTCAAATACCAGACGTGAGTTACTGGGCATGCCAGTTTGATGTAGCCCATTTGATATCTTCGTACTCGAGAATCAACAAATTCGACTCCGCATTGTTCACAAAATTTCAAGTCGTCTTTTTCATCTCCGATTACTCGATAATTTCCACAAGCACAAATCCCACTTTTTATAGGCCCAAAAATTCTTTCACAAAATAATCCATCTTTTTCCGGTTTATTTGTTTTGTAATGAAAAGTATAAGGTTTTGTCACTTCTCCAACTATTTCTCCATTAGGTAAAATTTTATTGGCCCAAGCACTTATTTGTTGAGGTGAAACTGATCCAATTCGGAGTTGTTGATGTTTATACCGATCGATCATAGAAGAAAAATTCTGATTCGTTCCGATTCATTTCGATTAAGCTTCCTTTCTATTAATCCGGAAATTTTTCTCAGATACAAGGAAATGGTTCAGTTCCAGAGCTAAAGATCGTAGTTCGCGAACGAGCAATCTAAAGGATTCTGGAGCATCTTCGGGATTAGGTATTATTCCGCCAACGATCGTAGTCCCAAGGACTTCCTGGCGAGCTCTAATATGATCAGATTTATAAGTAAGCATTTCTTGTAAAATATGAGCAACACCAAATCCCTCTAGAGCCCAAACCTCCATTTCTCCTACCCGCTGCCCCCCTTGCTTAGCTCTTCCTCTAAGGGGTTGTTGTGTAACAAGTGCATAATGTCCGCTGGAACGTCCGTGGATTTTATCATCCACTTGATGAATTAATTTCAAGATATAGGGCTTTCCTATTATAACAGGCTGTTCAAAAGGCTCGCCTGTTCTTCCATCAAATATTCTGCTTTTTCCCGGATATTCGGGTTCAAATACCCAAGGATTCCCTGTTGCCTTACTAGCTTCATATAATTCCGAAAAGACTAGTTTTCTAGAAGCCTCTTGTTCATATCTCTGATCAAAAGGTGCTATTCGATAATGTCTGTCTAGTAGACTACCCGCTAACCCCAGCGAGCATTCAAATATCTGTCCTACATTCATTCGTGAAGGGACTCCTAATGGATTGAATACCATATCCACAGGTCTTCCATCTTGCAAATAAGGCATATCTTGTCTAAGTAAAATTTTGGAAATAATACCCTTATTTCCATGTCTTCCAGCTACTTTATCACCTACTTTGATTTCACGTTTCTGTGAGATATAGACACGAATAATTTCTGGATTATAACTAGAACTCTCCTTTTTCCGGACCCATCTCACATCAATAACTCGACCCCTACCACCTCTAGGTAGTTTTAAGCAAGTTTCCTTTGAAGTGGATACCTGAATGCCCAGTATGGCTCGTAATAATCTATCTTCCGGGGCATACGATGATTCTTTCGCCATCTGAGGCGTTAATTTACCTACTAAAATCTCGCCCGTCTCGACCCAAGATCCAAGCATCACAATTCCATTTTTGTCTAAATTGCGTAGTAAATGGGCTTCTAAATGGGGTATTTCATTAGTGATCCTTTCAGGTCCTTGACTTGTCACATGAGTCTGAATTTCGTATTTACGGATGTGAAAAGAAGTATAAATATCTTCACATACCAAACGTTCACTAATAAGTACCGCATCCTCAAAATTGTAACCTTCCCACGGCATATAAGCTACTAATACGTTTTTTCCCAAAGCGAGTTCCCCACCAACGATAGCGGCACCATCCGATAAAATTTGTCCCTTTTTAATGCATTTACCCTGCTGAACCAGGGGTTTTTGGTGCATACAAGTATTTTTGTTGGAACGTTCATACCTAATTAATGGAATGCTTCGAGTATCTCCATTACCTGAGAAAAGGATCCTGTTAGTATTAGCATAAATGATCTTTCCCTCATGTTTGGCTATAATGAGAACCCCTGAATCTAGAGCCACTTGCCTTTCTAACCCGGTTCCAACAATGCACTTCTC